GCTAGCGTAGCTTAATATAAAGCATAACACTGAAGATGTTAAGATGGGTCCTAAGAAACTCCGCATGCACAAAGGCATGGTCCTGACCTTATTATCAGCTCTTACCCAACTTACACATGCAAGTCTCCGCAATCCCGTGAGTATGCCCTCAATCCCCCGCCCGGGGACGAGGAGCGGGCATCAGGCACAAATTTTAGCCCAAGACGCCTGGCCAAGCCACACCCCCAAGGGAATTCAGCAGTGATAAACATTAAGCCATAAGTGAAAACTTGACTCAGTCAGGGTTAAGAGGGCCGGTAAAACTCGTGCCAGCCACCGCGGTTAAACGAGAGGCCCCAGTTGATAACACCACGGCGTAAAGGGTGGTTAAGGAAAGCAAAACAATAAAGCCAAATGGCCCTTTGGCCGTCATACGCTTCTAGGTGTCCGAAGCCCGATCATACGAAAGTAGCTTTAACAAAGCCCACCTGACCCCACGAAAGCTGAGAAACAAACTGGGATTAGATACCCCACTATGCTCAGCCATAAACCTAGACATCCAACTACAATTAAACGTCCGCCCGGGTACTACGAGCATTAGCTTGAAACCCAAAGGACCTGACGGTGCCTTAGACCCCCCTAGAGGAGCCTGTTCTAGAACCGATAACCCCCGTTAAACCTCACCACTTCTAGCCATCCCAGCCTATATACCGCCGTCGTCAGCTTACCCTGTGAAGGCAATAAAAGTAAGCAAAATGGGCACAACCCAGAACGTCAGGTCGAGGTGTAGCGTACGAAGTGGGAAGAAATGGGCTACATTTTCTATCACAGAACACTACGAACATGCAACATGAAATAGTGCTTGAAGGAGGATTTAGTAGTAAAAAGGAAGCAGAGTGTCCTTTTGAACCCGGCTCTGAGGCGCGTACACACCGCCCGTCACTCTCCCCTGTCAAAACGCAACAAAGATACTTAACACTAAAGCACTGACAAGGGGAGGCAAGTCGTAACATGGTAAGTGTACCGGAAGGTGCACTTGGATTAAACCCAGGGCGTGGCTGAGTCAGTTAAGCATCTCACTTACACCGAGAAGACATCCATGCAAATTGGATCACCCTGAGCCGAACAGCTAGCTTAACCACTAATATAACCCAACAATGTTAATAACAAAACATGACCTAACATCACAAACTAAACCATTTTTTTACCTGAGTATGGGAGACAGAAAAGGTTCAACTTAAAGCAATAGAAAAAGTACCGCAAGGGAAAGCTGAAAGAGAAATGAAACAACCCATATAAGCACTAAAAAACAAAGATTAANCCTTGTACCTTTTGCATCATGATTTAGCCAGCACCCTCAAGCAAAGAGACCTTTAGTTTGAAACCCCGAAACCAGGTGAGCTACCCCGAGACAGCCTATTTAAATTTAGGGCTAACCCGTCTCTGTGGCAAAAGAGTGGGAAGAGCTCCGGGTAGAAGTGACAGACCTACCGAACCTGGTGATAGCTGGTTGCCTGAGAAATGGATAGAAGTTCAGCCTCGCACACCCCAAATCAAAAACATAACATCAAGACAATGAGGGAAATATACGAGAGTTAGTTAAAGGGGGTACAGCCCCTCTAACAAAGGATACAACCTTTACAGGAGGATAAAGATCATAATATATAAAACATACTGTTTTAGTGGGCCTAAAAGCAGCCATCTAAATAGAAAGCGTTAAAGCTCAGACAGAAAAAAGTTTATTATACTGATAAAAAAATCTTATTCCCCTAACAATATCAGGCTAACCCATGCCCACATGGAAGAAATTATGCTAAAATGAGTAACAAGAAGACCTGCTCTTCTCCAAGCACAAGTGTAAACCAGATCGGACAAACCACTGGAAATTAACGAACCCAACCCAAGAGAGTAATGTGAATAACAAAAAAACCAAGAAAACCCCACAATTAAACAATCGTTAACCCCACACTGGAGTGCTATTTTTTAAAGGAAAGACTAAAAGAAAGGGAAGGAACTCGGCAAACACAAGCCTCGCCTGTTTACCAAAAACATCGCCTCCTGCAATCAAACTCAGTATAGGAGGTCCAGCCTGCCCAGTGACTACGGGTTCAACGGCCGCGGTATTTTGACCGTGCAAAGGTAGCGCAATCACTTGTCTTTTAAATAGAGACCTGTATGAATGGCTAAACGAGGGCTTAACTGTCTCCCCCTTCAAGTCAGTGAAATTGATCTATCCGTGCAGAAGCGGGTATAACCATACAAGACGAGAAGACCCTTTGGAGCTTAAGGTACAAAATTCAATCACGTTAAGCAACTCAATAAAAAGCAAGAACTTAGTGAAAAATGAAATTTTACCTTCGGTTGGGGCGACCACGGAGGAAAAACAAGCCTCCGAGTGGAATGGGCCAAATCCCTAAAACTAAGAGAAACATCTCTAAGCCACAGAACATCTGACCAAAAATGATCCGGCTAATAAGTCGATCAACGAACCAAGTTACCCTAGGGATAACAGCGCAATCCTCTCCCAGAGTCCATATCGACGAGGGGGTTTACGACCTCGATGTTGGATCAGGACATCCTAATGGTGCAGCCGCTATTAAGGGTTCGTTTGTTCAACGATTAAAGTCCTACGTGATCTGAGTTCAGACCGGAGTAATCCAGGTCAGTTTCTATCTGTAACGCTACTTTTCCTAGTACGAAAGGATCGGAAAAGAGGGGCCCATACTTAAAGCACGCCCCACCCCTAATTAATGAAAACAAATAAATTAAATAAAGGGAGGGCCAAAACCCCAACCATCCGAAATAAGGACATACTGGGGTGGCAGAGCATGGTAAATTGCGAAAGGCCTAAGCCCTTTAAACCAGAGGTTCAAATCCTCTTCCCAGTTTATGCTAAACACTCTAATAAACCACCTAATTAACCCCCTAGCCTATATCGTACCCGTTCTATTAGCAGTAGCTTTTCTAACCCTAATTGAACGTAAAGTACTAGGATATATACAATTACGAAAAGGACCAAATGTAGTAGGACCATACGGACTTTTACAACCCATTGCCGACGGAGTAAAATTATTTATTAAAGAACCAGTCCGCCCCTCTACATCTTCTCCATTTTTATTCTTAGCTACTCCTATCCTTGCACTAACCCTGGCAATAACACTATGAGCGCCCATACCTATACCTTACCCAGTAATTGACCTCAACTTAGGAGTTCTATTTATCTTAGCCCTATCAAGCCTCGCAGTATATTCTATTCTTGGATCAGGGTGAGCATCAAATTCAAAATACGCATTAATTGGAGCCTTACGGGCAGTAGCTCAAACAATTTCATATGAAGTAAGCCTTGGACTAATTCTTCTATCAGTAATTATTTTCTCAGGAGGATATACTCTACAAACATTCAGCACAGCCCAAGAAAGCATTTGATTATTAGCCCCCGCCTGACCATTAGCTGCAATATGATATATTTCAACCTTAGCAGAAACAAATCGAGCACCCTTTGACCTAACAGAAGGAGAGTCAGAATTAGTTTCAGGCTTCAACGTAGAATATGCAGGAGGGCCCTTCGCCCTGTTTTTCCTAGCCGAATATGCAAATATCCTACTAATAAATACCTTATCAGCTGTTTTATTCCTAGGAACATCACATATTCACCATATTCCAGAACTAACAACAATTAGCCTCATAACCAAAGCTGCATTATTATCTATTGTATTCTTATGAGTACGAGCCTCATATCCGCGATTCCGATATGACCAACTCATACATCTCGTATGGAAAAATTTCCTTCCCCTAACACTAGCCCTAGTACTATGACACATTGCCCTACCAATTGCGCTAGCAGGCCTTCCCCCACAACTATAATTCAGGAACTGTGCCCGAATGCCTAGGGACCACTTTGATAGAGTGGCTTATAGGGGTTAAAATCCCCTCAGTTCTTAGAAAGAAGGGGATCGAACCCATGCCCAAGAGATCAAAACTCTTAGTGCTTCCTCTACACCACTTTCTAAGATGGGGTCAGCTAATTAAGCTTTCGGGCCCATACCCCGAACATGACGGTTAAAGTCCCTCCTCCATCAATGAACCCTTACGTACTCGCAATTCTACTATCCAGCCTAGGATTAGGAACTACCCTAACCTTTGCTAGCTCCCACTGATTACTAGCTTGAATAGGACTGGAAATCAATACCTTAGCAATCATTCCACTAATAGCCCAACACCACCACCCTCGTGCAGTAGAAGCTACCACAAAATATTTTTTAACTCAAGCCACTGCAGCAGCAATAATCATATTCGCAAGTACAACAAATGCCTGAATTACAGGAGAGTGAGATATAAATAATATATCAAACCCCCTTGCTAGCACAATAATCATCATTGCTTTAGCACTTAAAATTGGACTAGCACCAATACATTTCTGAATGCCAGAAGTTTTACAAGGACTAGACCTTCTAACAGGATTAATCTTATCAACCTGACAAAAACTTGCCCCATTTGCCCTAATTATCCAAACAGCCCAAGCCATCGACCCAATACTACTAACCGCCTTAGGAGTCACATCCACATTAGTTGGGGGATGAGGCGGACTAAATCAAACCCAGCTACGAAAAATCCTAGCCTACTCCTCAATTGCACACATGGGCTGAATAATTATTATTCTTCAATACGCCCCACAACTTACCCTAGTCGCCCTAGGAACATATATTTTCATAACATCCGCAGCATTCCTTACCCTAAAAACATCGTCCGCCACAAAAATCAACACTCTTACAATAACCTGATCAAAAAGCCCAACCCTAACAGCAACCACAGCCCTACTACTACTGTCACTAGGAGGCTTACCGCCATTAACAGGATTTATACCAAAATGACTAATTCTACAAGAATTAGCAAAACAAAGTCTCCCCATCACCGCTACAATCATAGCCCTAGCTGCTTTGTTAAGCTTATACTTCTACCTCCGCCTCTGCTACGCAATAACACTAACAATTTCCCCCAACACAACCAACTCAATCGCCCCTTGACGAACCCAAACAACTCAATCCTCCCTCCCATTAGCCCTGTCTACTTCAATCGCCCTAGGACTTCTACCTATAACCCCAGCCATCCTAATACTAACCACCTAGGGACTTAGGATAACATCAGACCAAGAGCCTTCAAAGCTCTAAGCAGAAGTGAAAATCTTCTAGTCCCTGATAAGACCTACAAGAGTCTATCTTGCATTTTCTAATTGCAAATCAAATGTTTTTATTAAACTAAGGCCTTACTAGATGGGAAGGCCTCGATCCTACAAACTCTTAGTTAACAGCTAAGCGCTCAAGCCAGCGAGCATCCATCTACTTTTCCCGCCTCCAGCCTGATAAGGCGGGAAAAGCCCCGGCAGACTATTAATCTACGTCTCTGGATTTGCAATCCAACATGTTTCTCCACCACGGGGCTGTGATAGGAAGAGGACTCAAACCTCTGTCTTCGGGGCTACAACCCACCGCCTAAACGCTCGGCTACCCTACCTGTGGCAATTACGCGCTGATTCTTTTCTACAAACCACAAAGACATTGGTACCCTCTATCTTGTATTTGGTGCCTGAGCCGGAATAGTGGGAACCGCTCTAAGCCTTCTCATTCGAGCCGAACTAAGCCAACCCGGATCACTTCTGGGCGATGATCAAATTTATAATGTTATTGTCACTGCCCATGCCTTCGTAATAATTTTCTTTATAGTAATACCAATTCTTATTGGAGGGTTTGGAAATTGACTCGTACCATTAATAATTGGAGCACCCGACATAGCATTCCCACGAATAAACAACATGAGTTTCTGACTTCTACCCCCTTCTTTCCTCCTACTATTAGCCTCTTCTGGTGTTGAGGCCGGAGCTGGAACAGGGTGAACAGTTTACCCACCACTCGCAGGCAATCTTGCCCACGCAGGAGCATCCGTAGACCTAACAATTTTCTCACTCCACCTGGCAGGTGTGTCATCAATTTTAGGGGCAATTAATTTTATTACTACAACCATTAACATGAAACCACCAGCCATCTCCCAATACCAAACACCTCTCTTCGTTTGAGCTGTACTTGTAACAGCTGTACTCCTTCTTCTATCTCTACCAGTTCTAGCCGCCGGAATTACAATACTCCTAACAGACCGTAATCTTAACACTACATTCTTTGACCCGGCGGGAGGAGGAGACCCAATTCTTTATCAACACTTATTCTGATTCTTTGGTCACCCGGAAGTTTATATTCTTATTTTACCCGGATTTGGAATCATTTCACATGTTGTAGCCTACTATGCAGGTAAAAAAGAACCATTCGGTTATATAGGAATAGTCTGAGCTATAATGGCTATTGGTCTTCTAGGGTTTATTGTATGAGCCCACCATATGTTTACTGTTGGGATAGACGTAGACACTCGTGCATATTTTACATCCGCAACGATAATTATTGCTATCCCAACAGGTGTAAAAGTATTTAGCTGACTAGCCACACTCCACGGAGGGTCTATCAAATGAGAAACACCCATACTATGAGCCCTAGGATTCATCTTCCTTTTTACAGTAGGCGGATTGACAGGAATTGTCCTGGCCAACTCATCACTCGACATTGTCCTTCACGACACATATTATGTAGTTGCACACTTCCACTATGTACTATCAATAGGTGCCGTATTTGCCATCATGGCAGCCTTTGTCCACTGATTCCCCCTATTTACAGGATATACTCTAAATGACACCTGAACAAAAATCCACTTCGGAGTAATATTTATTGGTGTAAACCTTACATTCTTCCCGCAACACTTCCTAGGTCTAGCAGGAATGCCACGACGNTACTCTGACTACCCAGACGCCTACGCCCTGTGAAATACAGTATCATCCATCGGATCACTTATTTCCCTAGTAGCAGTAATTATGTTCCTATTTATCCTATGAGAAGCCTTCGCCGCTAAACGAGAAGTATCCTCAGTAGAACTAACTATAACAAACGCAGAATGACTTCATGGCTGCCCTCCACCATACCACACATTTGAGGAACCAGCATTTGTTCAAGTTCAATCAAACTAACGAGAAAGGAAGGAATTGAACCCCCGTATACTGGTTTCAAGCCAGTCACATGACCACTCTGTCACTTTCTTCTAAAGACATTAGTAAAATACGCAAATTACATCACCTTGTCGAGGTGAAATTGCAGGTTAAATCCCTGCATGTCTTAAGCTCAAAGCTTAATGGCACATCCCACGCAACTAGGATTCCAAGACGCGGCATCACCCGTTATAGAAGAACTTCTTCACTTCCATGACCACGCCCTAATAATCGTATTCTTAATTAGCACTTTAGTACTTTATATTATTATTGCAATGGTTTCAACCAAACTTACCAACAAATACATCTTAGACTCCCAAGAAATCGAAATCGTATGAACTATTTTACCAGCTGTCATTCTAGTTTTGATTGCTCTGCCATCCCTTCGAATTTTATACCTTATAGACGAAATCAATGACCCCCACCTAACAATTAAAGCCATAGGACATCAATGATATTGAAGCTATGAATACACAGACTACGAAGATTTGGGCTTCGACTCATACATAATCCCGACCCAAGACCTTACACCAGGCCAATTCCGACTCCTAGAAACAGACCACCGAATAGTAGTCCCTATAGAATCACCAGTTCGTGTCCTAGTATCTGCCGAAGATGTATTACATTCCTGAGCTGTCCCATCTCTAGGTGTAAAAATAGACGCAGTGCCAGGACGACTAAATCAAGCCGCCTTCATTGCCTCACGCCCAGGTGTATTCTACGGACAGTGCTCTGAAATTTGCGGAGCAAACCACAGCTTTATGCCCATCGTAGTTGAAGCAGTTCCACTAGAACACTTCGAGAGCTGATCCTCACTAATACTAGAAGACGCCTCACTAGAAAGCTAATTATTGGACAAAGCGTTGGCCTTTTAAGCCAAAGTTTGGTGACTACCGACCACCTCTAGTGAAATGCCTCAACTAAACCCAAACCCCTGATTTGCAATCCTAGTATTCTCATGAATCGTTTTTCTTACCATCATCCCAACCAAAATCTTAAATCACACCACACCAAATGAACCAATCCCAATAAGTGAAGAGAAACACAAAACAGAGCCCTGAGACTGACCATGATAGTAAGCTTTTTTGATCAATTCGCAAGCCCATCCTTCCTTGGAATTCCACTTATTGCTATTGCAATCGCACTACCATGAGTTCTTTTCCCAACTCCACCATCCCGATGAATTAACAACCGACTTGTTACCGTCCAAACATGATTTATTAACCGATTTACTAATCAACTAATGATACCTCTAAATGTGGGAGGACATAAATGAGCACTTTTATTGGCCTCATTAATAGTATTCCTTATTACCATTAATATGTTAGGCCTTCTTCCATATACTTTCACACCCACAACACAACTATCACTAAACATAGGATTTGCAGTTCCATTATGACTTGCCACCGTAATTATTGGAATGCGGAATCAACCAACAGTTGCCCTCGGACACCTCCTGCCAGAGGGAACACCCATCCCCCTAATCCCCGTACTAATTATTATCGAAACAATTAGCCTATTTATTCGCCCATTAGCCTTAGGTGTACGACTTACAGCTAATTTAACTGCAGGCCACTTATTAATTCAACTCATCGCCACAGCTGTATTTGTTCTACTACCAATAATACCAACAGTAGCAATCTTAACCGCCACCGTTCTCTTCCTTTTAACACTCCTAGAAGTTGCAGTAGCAATAATTCAAGCTTACGTATTTGTACTACTCCTAAGTCTCTATCTACAAGAAAACGTTTAATGGCCCACCAAGCACATGCATATCATATGGTTGATCCAAGCCCATGACCACTAACCGGAGCCGTCGGTGCTCTATTAATAACATCCGGCCTAGCAATCTGGTTCCACTTCCACTCAACAACACTAATAACCCTTGGAATAATTCTCCTACTTCTTACAATATTTCAATGATGACGTGACATTATCCGAGAAGGGACCTTCCAAGGTCATCACACACCGCCAGTACAAAAAGGACTACGTTATGGAATGATCCTATTTATTACTTCAGAAGTATTTTTCTTCTTAGGATTTTTCTGAGCTTTCTACCATTCAAGTCTAGCACCAACACCAGAACTCGGAGGATGCTGACCCCCAACAGGAATTATTCCCCTAGACCCTTTTGAGGTCCCTCTTCTTAATACAGCTGTGCTACTAGCATCAGGGGTAACAGTTACATGAGCCCACCACAGCATCATAGAAGGCGAACGAAAACAGGCCATCCAATCTCTCGCACTTACAATTCTACTGGGATTCTATTTCACTGCCCTCCAAGCTATAGAATATTACGAAGCACCATTTACAATTGCAGATGGGGTATACGGCTCTACATTCTTCGTAGCCACAGGATTCCACGGACTACACGTCATTATTGGATCAACCTTCCTAGCTGTTTGCCTTCTCCGTCAAATCCAATACCACTTTACATCCGAACATCATTTCGGCTTTGAGGCCGCCGCCTGATATTGACACTTTGTTGACGTAGTGTGACTATTCCTTTACGTATCCATCTATTGATGAGGCTCATAATCTTTCTAGTATTAAAGTTAGTACAAGTGACTTCCAATCATTTAGTCTTGGTTAAACCCCAAGGAAAGATAATGAATTTAATCACAACCATCCTAATCATCACAGTAGCCCTATCTTCAATCCTGGCAATCGTGTCTTTCTGATTACCACAAATAAACCCGGACGCAGAAAAACTATCTCCATATGAGTGCGGATTTGATCCACTCGGATCTGCTCGACTGCCTTTCTCACTACGATTCTTCCTGGTAGCAATCCTATTCCTCTTATTCGACCTAGAAATTGCCCTCCTTCTTCCCCTGCCCTGAGGAGACCAACTCCACAACCCTACCGGAACATTCTTCTGAGCCACCACAGTTCTAATCCTGCTAACACTAGGACTAATCTACGAATGAACCCAAGGTGGTCTAGAATGAGCAGAATAGGGAGTTAGTCCAAAACAAGACCTCTGATTTCGGCTCAGAAAATTATGGTTTAAGTCCATAACCCCCTTATGACACCAGTACATTTTAGCTTTAGCTCAGCATTCATCTTAGGACTAATGGGATTAGCATTCCATCGCACCCATTTACTCTCCGCACTTCTCTGCTTGGAGGGAATAATACTATCCCTATTTATTGCATTAGCCCTATGGGCTTTACAGTTTGAATCAACAAGCTTCTCCGCAGCCCCAATATTGTTACTAGCTTTCTCCGCCTGCGAAGCAAGTACGGGCCTCGCACTCCTAGTAGCCACAGCCCGAACCCACGGAACCGACCGCCTACAAAACCTTAATCTCCTGCAATGTTAAAAGTACTAATTCCTACCATTATATTATTCCCAACAATCTGATTAACTTCCCCCAAATGACTATGAACAACCACAACCACACATAGCCTCCTAATTGCCCTTATTAGCCTCACATGATTAAAATGAACATCAGAAACCGGATGGACTATATCCAATTCATATTTAGCCACAGATCCACTATCAACCCCTCTCTTAGTTCTGACATGCTGACTTCTCCCACTAATAATTCTAGCTAGCCAAAACCACATTAACCCTGAGCCAATTAGCCGACAACGCTTATATATTACACTTCTTGCCTCACTACAAATATTCCTAATTATAGCATTCGGTGCCACCGAAATCATTATATTCTATATCATATTTGAAGCCACGCTCATCCCCACCCTTATCATCATCACTCGATGAGGAAATCAAGCCGAGCGCCTTAATGCAGGGACCTATTTTCTATTCTACACCTTAGCAGGGTCTCTACCACTACTAGTGGCTCTACTCCTACTCCAACAATCTACAGGAACCTTATCCATGTTAGTAATTCAATACTCACAACCACTACTCCTAGACTCTTGAGGCCATAAAATCTGATGAGCCGGCTGCTTAATCGCATTCCTAGTAAAAATACCGCTATATGGAGTACATCTCTGACTACCAAAAGCACACGTTGAAGCCCCAGTCGCAGGATCCATAGTACTAGCAGCAGTACTATTAAAACTAGGAGGATACGGAATAATACGAATAATAATTATGCTGGACCCACTGTCCAAAGAACTAGTATATCCATTTATTATTCTCGCACTATGAGGCATTATCATAACAGGATCAATTTGCCTTCGACAAACAGATCTCAAATCCTTAATTGCTTACTCATCTGTAAGTCACATAGGACTTGTAGCAGGGGGAATCCTAATTCAAACCCCATGAGGATTTTCAGGAGCTATTATTTTAATAATTGCCCACGGACTAGTATCTTCAATATTATTCTGTTTAGCCAACACAGCCTATGAACGAACCCACAGTCGAACCATAATTCTAGCTCGGGGCTTACAAATAATCTTCCCACTAACAGCAGTCTGATGATTCATTGCTAATCTGGCCAACCTAGCACTACCTCCACTGCCTAACCTAATAGGAGAACTCATAATCATCACGACATTATTTAACTGATCACCATGAACCATCGCACTTACAGGGGCAGGAACACTAATTACAGCGGGCTACTCCCTGTACATATTCCTAATAACTCAACGAGGTCCAACACCAATTCACATCACCAAACTTCCACCATTCCACACCCGAGAACACTTATTAATAGCCCTTCACCTGATTCCAGTAATTCTCCTCGTGGCAAAGCCAGAACTCATGTGAGGCTGATGTTACTAGTAAGTATAGTTTAACCAAAATATTAGATTGTGATTCTAAAGACAGGAGTTAAAATCTCCTTACTCACCAAGGAAGGACAGAAATCAATAAGTACTGCTAATCCTTATGTACCGCGGTTAAAATCCGCGGCTTCCTCACGCTTCTGAAGGATAACAGCTCATCCATTGGTCTTAGGAACCAAAAACTCTTGGTGCAAATCCAAGTGGAAGCTATGAATTCAACAACCTTAATTATATCGTCCTCATTTATTCTAGTTCTTACAATCCTTATATTTCCGCTACTAACAACATTAAACCCAAAACCACAAAAACCAGAGTGAGCAGGTACACACGTTAAAACCGCCGTCAGCACTGCATTCTTCATTAGCCTCCTTCCACTTATAATCTTTTTAGACCAGGGAATAGAAAGCATTACTACAAACTGACATTGAATAAACACACACATATTTGACACAAACATCAGCTTTAAATTTGACCATTACTCTCTCATCTTTACCCCAATTGCCCTTTACGTCACCTGATCCATTCTAGAATTTGCACTATGGTACATACACTCTGACCCCAACATAAACCGATTTTTTAAATATCTTCTCCTATTCCTAGTAGCTATAATCACTCTAGTCACAGCTAATAATATATTCCAATTATTTATTGGCTGAGAGGGAGTTGGAATTATGTCATTCTTACTAATTGGGTGGTGATACGGACGAGCAGATGCCAATACAGCAGCCCTCCAAGCCGTCATCTACAACCGAGTAGGAGACATCGGACTAATCTTAAGCATAGCATGATTTGCAATAAACCTTAACTCCTGAGAAATCCAACAAATCTTCTTCCTATCAAAAAACTTCGACATGACAATTCCTCTAATCGGACTAATCCTTGCGGCAACAGGAAAATCGGCCCAATTTGGCCTACATCCCTGACTCCCTTCTGCCATGGAGGGCCCTACACCAGTATCTGCCCTATTACACTCCAGCACTATGGTTGTTGCAGGAATCTTCCTATTAATCCGCCTTCACCCCCTTATAGAAAACAACAACCTAGCACTGACAATCTGTCTTTGCTTAGGGGCACTCACTACATTATTTACAGCCACCTGCGCCTTAACTCAAAATGATATCAAAAAAATTGTAGCTTTCTCAACATCTAGTCAACTAGGACTAATAATAGTCACAATTGGACTAAACCAACCACAACTAGCATTCCTCCACATTTGCACGCACGCATTCTTTAAGGCCATATTATTCTTATGTTCCGGATCAATTATCCACAGCCTAAACGATGAACAAGACATCCGAAAAATAGGAGGTCTTCACAACCTGATACCTGCCACCTCGACCTACCTTACAATCGGCAGCCTAGCATTAACAGGAACCCCATTCCTAGCCGGATTCTTCTCAAAAGATGCCATCATCGAAGCCCTAAACACCTCTTACCTTAACGCCTGAGCCCTAACCCTTACATTAATTGCCACATCATTCACCGCAGTTTATAGTTTTCGAGTAGTATTCTTCGTAACCATGGGATCCCCTCGATTTTTACCACTATCCCCTATTAATGAAAACAATCCACTAGTAATTAACCCCATTAAACGACTTGCCTGAGGAAGTATTATTGCAGGACTTATTATTACCTCTAATTTTCTACCCTCAAAAACACCTATCATAACAATACCAACTACTCTAAAACTAGCCGCCCTCATAGTAACAATCGCCGGACTTTTAGTAGCCATAGAACTTACAGCAATAACCAACAAGCAAATCAAAATTACCCCCACAATCCCCATACATCATTTCTCAAACATACTTGGATATTTCCCCGCAGTAATTCATCGACTTCCCCCTAAACTCAACCTAATCCTAGGACAGTCAATTGCCACCAAATTCGACCAAACATGACTAGAAATCACAGGACCAAAAGGATTAGCACTAACCCAAATAACAATATCAAAAATTACAAGTGATATCCAACGAGGCATAATCAAAACCTACTTAACTATCTTCCTTCTAACCCTAACCCTGGCCATCCTTTTAACTCTTATTTAAACAGCCCGAAGGGTACCACGACTTAAACCTCGAGTAAGCTCCAGCACCACAAGTAGAGTTAAAAGCAATACTCATGCACAAATAACCAGCATTGCCCCACCAAAAGAATATATAACAGCCACACCACTTACATCACCACGCAGCATAGAAAACTCTTTCAACCCATCAACAACCATTCAAGAACCTTCATATCACCCCCCTCAAAACAAGCCAGCTGCTAACACAACACCCAACAAATACACTAATACATATCCAACCACAGAACGACTTCCTCAAGCTTCCGGAAAAGGCTCAGCAGCTAAAGCCGCTGAATAAGCAAACACCACAAGCATCCCCCCTAAATAAATCAAAAAGAGAACCAAAGACAAAAAAGAGCCCCCATAACCAACTAAAATTCCACACCCAACCCCCGCTGCTACCACTAAACCTAAAGCAGCAAAATAAGGCGTAGGATTAGAAGCAACAGCAATTAAACCCACAACTAAAGCTATCAATAACAAAAACATAAAATAAGTCATAATTCTTGCTCGGATTTTAACCGAGACCAGTGACTTGAAGAACCACCGTTGTAGTTCAACTACAAGAACAATAATGGCAAGCCTACGAAAAACCCACCCACTAATAAAAATCGCCAACGACGCGCTAGTCGATCTTCCCACACCATCTAATATCTCTGCATGATGAAACTTTGGATCCCTTCTAGGATTATGCTTAATTACTCAAATCCTAACCGGACTGTTCTTAGCCATGCATTACACTTCTGACATCTCAACCGCATTCTCATCAGTAGTCCACATTTGCCGGGACGTCAATTACGGCTGACTTATCCGCAACCTACACGCCAACGGGGCATCATTCTTTTTTATCTGTATTTATATACACATTGCTCGCGGCCTATACTATGGATCCTACCTTTACAAAGAAACCTGAAATATTGGAGTAGTCCTACTCCTATTAGTTATAATAACGGCCTTCGTTGGCTACGTCCTCCCATGAGGACAAATATCTTTTTGAGGCGCTACCGTAATTACAAACCTACTATCAGCAGTCCCCTACATAGGAGATACTCTCGTCCAATGAATTTGAGGTGGCTTCTCAGTAGATAATGCAACACTAACACGATTTTTCGCATTCCATTTCCTATTACCATTCATCGTCGCCGCCGCAACCCTCCTACACCTACTCTTCCTGCACGAAACAGGATCAAATAACCCAATCGGACTAAACTCCGACGCAGATAAAATTTCCTTCCACCCATACTTTTCATACAAAGATCTTTTAGGATTTGTAATAATATTATTAGCTCTCACATCATTAGCACTATTTTCCCCAAATCTACTGGGAGACCCAGAAAACTTCACCCCAGCAAACCCACTAGTTACCCCTCCACACATTAAACCAGAATGATACTTCCTATTTGCCTACGCCATCCTACGATCTATTCCAAACAAACTAGGAGGGGTCCTTGCACTATTATTTTCCATCCTAGTACTAATAGTAGTGCCAATCTTACACACCTCAAAACAACGAGGACTAACATTCCGCCCAATCACCCAATTCCTATTCTGAACCTTAGTAGCAGACATGATTATTCTGACATGAATTGGAGGCATACCCGTAGAACATCCATATGTCATTATTGGACAAATTGCATCAGTCCTTTATTTCGCATTATTCCTCATTTTAACCCCACTAGCAGGGTGATTAGAAAATAAAGCACTAAAATGAGCTTGCCCTAGTAGCTTAGCCTAAAAGCATCGGTCTTGTAATCCGAAGATCGGAGGTTAAATTCCTCCCTAGCGCCCAGAAAAGGGAGATTTTAACTCCCACCCCTGGCTCCCAAAGCCAGAATTCTAAATTAAACTATCTTCTGATAGTAACCTATATGGTTTAGTACATAATATGTATTATATTACATAATGCATTAGTCCATATATATGTATTATCACCATTAACTTATTTTAACCATAAAGCAAGTACTAACGTTCAAGACGTACATAAACCAAAAATTTAAAATTCACAAATAATTTATTTCAACCTGGAAAATAGATTATTCCCCATAACTGGTCCTCAAATTTTTCCTTGAAATAACCAACTAACATTTAATTAGACTATATTAATGTAGTAAGAGACCACCAACCAGTTTATATAAAGGTATTATATTCATGATAGAATCAGGGACAAATATTGTGAGGGTAGCACAAAATGAACTATTCCTTGCATCTGGTTCCTATTTCAGGAACATAACTGTAAAATTCCACCCTCGGATAATTATATCTGGCATTTGATTAATGATATGAGTACATACTTTTCATTAACCCCACATGCGAGCATCCTTCTATATGCATAGGGGTTCTCCTTTTGGTTTCTTTTCACCTTGCATTTCAGAGTGCAGGCGCAAATGATAAATTAAGGTTGAACATTTTCCTTGCTTGTGTTAAATTAAGTTAATTATTGAAAGACATAACTTAAGAATTACATACTTCTAACTCAAGTGCATAACATATTCATTCCTTCTTCAACTTGCCCCTATATATATGCCCCTTCCTCGGTTTCTACGCGACAAACCCCCCTACCCCCTACGCTCAGCAAATCCTGTTATCCTTGTCAAACCCCTAAACCAAGGAAGGCTCGAGAACGTAAAAACTAACAAGTTGAATTATGGGTTAGCTATCCGCATTATATATATATACATACACATCGCGCTAATTCACCGCACAATTCTTCCAAATATTAGCCTAAAAATCTCTACTAAATTTTATAGGGCACATCTCAATGCTAAAAAATCCAACATTACAAT